GTGTGCGGATTTAGCAACTGCACCAACAAATAAGAAAAGGGCACATAAAGTAACAAATAAAGAATTAACCCCATTATTATGGATCAAGGTATTCACTATTTGGAACAAATCCCGAAATTTGAAACTACCAGTTATCCAATAAGATCCTAAGATTCCTAATAATAAACCAAAATCTCCTATACGATTTATACAATTAGTTACAAAAGCTTTTTGACAAGCACTTGCTGCAACGGGTCGTGTGAACCAAAAACCTATCAATAAATACGAACACATTCCCACTAGTTCCCAAAAAATATAAATTTGTATCAAATTGGAACTAGTAACTAATCCCAACATTGAAGCATTGGAAAAACTCATATAAGCCAAAAAATCTCAAATATCCTTGGTCGTGAGACATATAATTGTCACTATAAATAAAAACCAGGATCCCAATAGTAGTAATTAGTATTGACATAATAGAAGTAAGTGGATCAATCAAGTGTCCGAACTCTAATAAAAAATAATTATTGATGGTCCAAGACCATAGATATTGATAGGTCAAACTTCCATTTATTTGCTGAATAGATAGGTTGGCTGAAAACCACATAGATATACTTAGTAGTAAAACACTTAGGAAAGTCCACATACGACGAAGATCTTTTGTTGCTGTCGGAATAAGTAGAAGTCCAAATCCTATTGACATAATAACTGGGAGCGGAAAAAGAGGTATTATCCATGCATATTTATATGTATATTCCATAAGAAAACAAATTATTCTTTATTTCTTCTAATTATTTCCGATTCACCAATTATTATCTCTTGATCTCTTTTAAAAATTTTAAAAAGAACAAAATAATAATAATAAAATATGAAAGAGATCAAATACAAAAATACAAATATTGGAATTATGACTTTATTGTTTTATTAAATATTTAAAATAAAAGTTGCAATTAGTTGGTCAAATATCAAAGAATATGATCAAAGAATTAGTCAAATTTATTACTTACGTTATTAATTAACTTCAAACTCTATAAAAGAAATATATTTTTTCAATAAGAAATAATATGACATCATATGAGATTTTGAATAATTGGATTTTACCTTATTTTACCTTTACATTATATTCTAATTGTGTAATTTAGAGATATATGATATATTTAAGATTCTATTTAAGATAGATTTATTTAATTTATATTAAAGTTCAGTTACAGATTTCTTTAGCTCTTTCTATTTTTATTTTCTTATTTCTTTTATTTTATTCTTTTTTTTTCTATTTGTATGTTATTATATTATTATTGAGTTATTGAGTTCTTTTTTGAAATTTATGGAATGAATTAAGTATAGATAATAACTAATAAAAAGAAATTTCTTTTGAACAATAGATGTCTTTCACATACAACGATAAAAAGGAGTCACTTACCTTTTGAATGGCAGTTCCAAAAAAACGTACTTCTATGTCAAAAAAACATATTCGTAGAAATCTTTGGAAAAAAAAAGGATCTTTAGAGGCAGTAAAAGTTTTTTCTTTAGCTAAATCTATTTCCACCGGAAAGTCAAAAAGTTTTTTTGTGCAACAAAAAAAAGTCTTGGAAAAATCTTAATTGACATGTTTCAAAGAACTTCCAAATTTCCATTTTTGAATTGGAAAACAAATAATTAAATTTTACTAATGTATTGTATTTCACTTCTCCTTATTAGTTAGAACTAGGTAATATGAAAAATAAGAATCTTTCTGTCTACTTGATTCAAAGTACACAGTCTTTTTTTTTATAGTCTTTCTATATTTCTATTATATTCTATTTATTGAAATTTTCAATTATTGAAATTTATATTGATTGATATTCAATTTGTGAGATGGTTTTTTCTTTGCTATGAATTGTGCTTTTCTATTTTGAAAAGCACAATTACGATAGACAAGGAAGAATTTGAATATTTCATTCTATTTTCTACTAAGGTGTTGGGTCTCAAAATCATTAGAAAAGATTATGAATTTTATACCCCGACTGAGAACGAAACTTTTGAGTTCTGATTGTTCGGGATAAACAAGAATTAGGTTTCTAGTACGGAAAAATCGATTCTTAAAACTGAATCTACGAAGATGAAGATACTAATTAAATATTATTGATATTGAACATTTTCATATGAATGGAAATGCATCTTTCTTCATTGTTTACTAAATCCTATTGAAAATCGACAATTCAACATTAATTTCCTTATTATTATTTAAGGTAAGCCGCCATGGTGAAATTGGTAGACACGCTGCTCTTAGGAAGCAGTGCTAGAGCATCTCGGTTCGAGTCCGAGTGGCGGCATAAGGCATAAATAAGAATTCTTATTAATTCTTAATCTTTTACTTAATCTTTTAATATTAATATTAGAAAATATTATATACACAATAGATCTAATAGAATATAAAATATAGAAAATATTCTATTTGAGATTCTATTTAATCCCCTCCCCGATTTCAATTATTTAAAAGGGAATCTTATTTATGATATTTGCGACTTTAGAACATATATTAACTCATATTTCTTTTTCGATCATTTCAATTGTGATTCTAATTCATTTGATGAACTTATTAGTCTACGAAATCGAAGGATTACGTAATTCGTCAGAAAAAGGAATGATAGCTACTTTTTTCTCTATAACAGGGTTTTTAGTTATTCGTTGGATTTCTTCAGGACATTTTCCTTTAAGTAATTTATACGAATCGTTAATCTTCCTTTCATGGAGTTTATCCATTATTCATATGATTCCGTATCTTGGGAATCATAAAAATGATTTAAGCGCAATAACTGCACCAAGTGTTATTTTTACCCAAGGTTTTGCCACGTCAGGTCTTTCAACTGAAATGCATAAACCCGTAATATTAGTACCTGCTCTACAATCTCAGTGGTTAATAATGCATGTAAGTATGATGCTCTTGAGCTATGCAGCTCTTTTATGCGGATCTTTATTATCAGTTGCTCTTATAGTGATTACATTTCAAAAAAGAATCGATTCTTTTTTGAAAAACAATAATTTTTTAAGTTTAAGGAAGTCGTTTTTCTTTGGTGATATGGAATATTTGAACGAAAAGGGAAGTGTATTAAAAAAGACTTATTTTCTCTCATTTCAAAATTTTTACAAATATCAATTAATTCAGCGTTTAGATTATTGGAGTTATCGTGTCATTAATTTAGGATTTACCTTTTTAACCATAGGCATTCTTTCTGGAGCAGTATGGGCTAATGAAGCATGGGGTTCGTATTGGAATTGGGACCCTAAGGAAACTTGGGCATTTATTACTTGGACCGTATTTGCAATTTATTTACATACTAAAAAAAATTCAAAATTGCAAGATCAAGATACGAATTCGGCATTTGTAGCTTCTATAGGATTTCTCCTAATTTGGATATGCTATTTTGGGATCAATATATTAGGAATCGGGTTACATAGTTATGGTTCATTCCAATGACTATCTAATTGAATAAAATAAACTACATAAAGAATACATAAAAAAATCGTCTGATACTGATACACAATGAAATTTTGTGGAAGTTTTTAGTTTTTGAGAACCTTTTAAATAGAGGAAGGTTCTCAAAAACTAAAAACTTTAGATGTATCTCATTAAGATTTTAATTCACCAGAAAATCTGACGTAACATAGATAATAAAAAAATAGGAGTTAATATCATTCCAATTGCCATTAAAAAAGTAATGAAAATCTTTGGCATGAAAAGATATTTTGGGCTGGTAATTATTCCAAAAAAGACTAAGAATTCTGCAACAAAACCACTCATTCCTGGCAATGCAAGAGAAGCCATCGAGAAACTACTAAACATGGTAACGATTTTTGGCATTGGGATAGATATCCCCCCATCTCTTCGAGATAAACAAAGCGTATTCTATCACAACTTGTTCCTGCTAAGAAAAAAAGTGCAGCACCAATCAATCCATGAGAAAGTCTTTGTAAAATGGCTCCATTCAGTCCCATGCCAGTTATAGAACCAATTCCTATAATTATGAAACCCATGTGAGATACGTAAGAATAAGCAACACGTTTTTTTAAATTGCGTTGACCAAGAGAGGTTAAAGCTGCATAAATGATTTGTATTGTTCCTACTATGATCAACCAGGGAGATAATCTAGAATGAGCGTGAGCTAATAATTCCATATTGATCCGAATCAATCCATATGCTCCCATCTTTAATAAGATTCCAGCTAAAAGCATACATGTACTGTAATGTGCTTCTCCGTGGGTATCTGGTAACCATGTATGTAGGGGTATCATCGGCGATTTGACAGCATAAGCAATAAGAAAACCAAAATACAGTATTATTTCTAATGCTGCAGGATACGATTGATTAGCTAATTTTTCTAAATCTAATGTTGGTTCATTGGAACCATATAAACCTATACCTAGAACTCCTATTAAGAGAAAAATGGAACCTCCGGCAGTGCACAAAATAAACTTTGTAGCCGAGTACAGGCGTTTTTTTCCTCCCCACATGGATAAAAGTAAATAAACAGGAATTAATTCTAATTCCCACATGATGAAAAAAAGTAAAAGGTCTCGAGAAGAAAATGATCCTATTTGACCACTATACATTGCTTGCTAACATCAAGAAATAGAAAAATCGCGGATTTCGAGTAACTGGCCAAGCTGCTAAAGTAGTGATAAATCCTGTCAGTAAAATGGGTCCTATGGAAAGTCCATCGATTCCCAGTCTCCAGTGAAAATCAAAAAGATTGATCCATTGAAAATCCTCCTTCAATTGGGTTAATGGATCGTCCAATTTGAAATGATAAAAAAATATATAGCTCATTAGAAGTAGCTCTAGTATACATATACATATAGTGTACCACCTATACACCTTATTTCCCCTATGAGGGAAAAAGACAATTGAAGAACCCGCGAATATGGGCAAAACAAGAAGTATTGTTAACCAAGAAAAATAACTCGTGATAAAGACAAGATAAAATTAGACCAGAAAAGCCCGTGCTCGGGAGAAGAATAATATATTTTCTTTTCTCGAGTACAGGCTTTTGTCAGTAAAGAGGAATCAACTGATTCAAGTGGGGTTTTTTGTCAAATATCAATAGGAAAGACCCATGCTACGAGTTGTTTCATGCCATAAATAAACACGGACACTCAAAAAATCCGTTGGACAAGCGGATTCACATCTTTTACAACCTACACAATCTTCGGTTCTTGGGGCAGAAGCAATTTGCTTAGCTTTACATCCGTCCCAAGGTATCATTTCCAATACATCCGTGGGGCAAGCTCGAACACATTGGGTACATCCTATACATGTATCATAAATCTTTACTGAATGTGACATTGGGTCTATAAATTCCAAAATTAAACACAAAAGATTTTCAATCTGGTAAAATAAGAAAATGAAATAAATCATATATTTTTATTGTAGACACCAGATGAATCAATGATTTATAAAAATCTTAAGAATTAATCTATTTTTTAATCTGTTTATGATAAAGGGCCAAGATACTTTGATTTCCATTTCAATAACCATTAAATATGAGAATATGAGTTTACAAATTCAATTCATGTTAATTTTACTATATATTTTACTACATATCTATTATATATCTATATATTTATATAGATATATAAATCTAATATTTTATATAAATCTAATATTTTAGAAATAGAATAGATAGAATAGAATATATAAATAGAATTTAGGATATTATAATATATTATATATCAGATGAATACATTTGTTATTAGGTTAGTGATAGAATAAGTTAGTAACTCTAAATCAGAAATCTATATGAAAAAATATAAGAAAATAAATAAGAAAATAATATGAATAGAATCTAATAGAATATTCTATTCTATTGAATTCTAATTCTATTAGATTCTATTTAGAATATTTTACAAGTCTGATGTTTTTATTTATATGGGAAAATAGAAGAATTATGACTAATTATTCAGCAAATTCGATTGATTGATACGAGTTGATTTTCTGTTACGATGGATCGATGAAACAATAGCTAGCCCAATAGCTGCTTCAGCAGCTGCAATGGCTATAACAAAGATTGCAAAAATTTCTCCTTTTAATTGTCGACTATCAAATATATGGGAAAATGTGACGAGATTTATATTCACCGAATTCAGTATAAGCTCAAGACACATAAGTGCTCTAACCATGCTTCGGCTTGTGATCAGTCCATAGATACCGATAGAAAATAAATAAACACTTAGACAAAGTACATGTTCTAACATCATTGATAAATTCCTCATCTATCTCAATTCATTTCAATATGATAACAAAAATTAAACCGATTCAGTTGAGTAGAATAGAAGAATTACAGAACAAAAGAAGATATTCACAGTAGATTGAGATTCAATCCATTTTCATTCTTGAAATTTCAAGAATGAAGTTCTTATTAGACTAGATTATTGATATTATATTATTGACGAGCCATACTAATTGCACCTATCAAAGAAACTAAAAGAATTATAGAAACGAGTTCAAAAGGAAGATAAAAATCTGTGGATAAAGGAATCCCAATTTGTTGAACGTTACTTATTAAGTCCTTTTCTATAATCTGATTTGATCTTGTAGTCCGAAAAATTCCGTACCATGACGTATTTGGGATAGTAGTCATTAATGAAAAAAAGATACTTGTACAAACCAATGAAATGATTCTATCTCCAATGGTCCACAAATAGAAATCTTTGGAATATTCTGAACCATTCATGAACATCACAGCAAATATGATTAATACATTTATGGCTCCCACATAAATAAGGAACTGCGCGGCAGCTACAAAATAGGAATTCAATGAAATATAAATGAAATAGAGAATAAGGATATACAAACGAGAACCAATCCCAATGAAAAGGCAGAATCAATGGGATTGGTAAGTAATACTACTCCCAGACCTCCTAATATAATAACTGATCCCAGAAATACTACAAGAATCTCATGTATTGGTTCAGGTAAATCCATTCTGAAATAAAAGATAAAGAAATAAGTCAAAATATTTCATGACCTTACTAAGAATTCAGTAAAGGAACTCTTTTTTATATGATACCTTTCTAATTGAATGAAAAAGAATGAAAAAAGAAAATGGATATCATTAGATAGATAAAATAAAATTCTTTGGCTAATCCTACTTTATTCTAATTTATTCTAAACCAAAGCTTAGTAATTGGTAATCGTTCTTGAACCAAGGAAGGGGTTTTTCTTTTTTCATTTGATTTGTTGAATCCATAACTGTTTGAATTGTATAATCTCCAATTCTTGAAACTGGTAACCGACCTAAAGAAATTTGATTATAATTCAATTCGTGACGATCATAAGTGGAAAGCTCATATTCTTCAGTCATTGATAAACAGTTTGTTGGACAATACTCGACACAGTTACCGCAAAATATACAGACACCAAAATCAATACTATAATGAAGCAGTTGCTTTTTTTTAATATCTTTTTCCAATTTCCAATCAACGATAGGAAGGTCTATTGGACATACGCGGACACATACTTCACAAGCAATACATTTATCAAATTCAAAGTGGATTCGACCACGAAAACGCTCTAATGTGATTGATTTTTCATAAGGATATTGAATAGTTACAGGTAAACGATTTGTATGGGATAAGGTAATTATGAAATTTTGTCCAATGTACCTTGCGGCTCGTATTTTTTGTTTGCCATAATTCATGAACCCAGTAACCATAGGTAACATATTTGAGATATCCATCAATAAAATTTCTATTTCTGTCTCTTGGGTGAGATAAGTTAGAAATATAGAATATTCATTATTGTTTTTTCTTAATTTCTTATTTTTATTTCTACTTTATAGTGAAACAAGTTGAAAAGAAGTTGTCAATAATAGATTACCTAGAGAAATAGGTAAAAGAAATTTCCATCCAAGATTTAATAATTGATCCATTCTCATCCTAGGTAAAGTCCATCTTGTTGTGATAGAAATGAACAGAAACAAAGAAGCTTTAGCTAATGTAATAAAGCTACTAATTGCTATTACAAAGACTCTAAACATTTTGTTTATTCCAAAAAGTTCAGTAAGAGATATGTACGGAATAGAAAAATTCCACCCACCTAAATAAAGAACTGTTCCTAAATAAAGAACTGTTACAAATAATGAAGAAACTCATAGATTCAGGTAAGAAGCAAGATAAAAGAATCCGTATTTTATACCTGAATATTCGGTTCGATAACCTGCTACTAATTCCTCCTCTACTTCTGGTAAATCAAAAGGTAATCTTTCACATTCTGCTAGAGAAGACATTAGAAAAACTAGAAATCCTATGGGCTGACGCCACAGATTCCATCCCCCAAAACCATATTTGGACTGTGCCTCAATTATATCAACTGTACTTGAACTGTTAGATAATTATAGTCGATGATAACATCACTGCTACCATCGCTATTACAAAACCGTACATGAAACTTAAGTTTCATACGGCTCCTTTATGGCTACAAAGAAATGTCAGGTAAGGACTAGTTTAGTATTCTTGCTCTCCTTGAACCCTAGGTAAACACAATGTAAAGATAAACTGGATGTTGGAGAGTCCTCAATTCGACCAATAAAATTATGTCTGCTAGAAAATTATGTCTGCTAGAATAAGAAAAAGCACTTCCGAATGTATCTCATCCCTTAGAATAATAATATTCTAATGAATAGAATCAAAAATCCTTTTTGTTCAGCAATAACTTAAGCCTTCAATAAAATACTGGTTCTATTCATAAATAGAAAGATTTAGACATTAGTTAATGAATCATGATAAGAATTTTCCATATGCATATGTATCAAGAAAGAAATCTTTTCTTAGGATTCCCGTTTTATTCTTTTTTTATTATATTATCATATTGCATTCTATTTGTCTTGTTCCTTTTCTTCTTTCTCAAAACTAAAAAAAGGAGAGAAAATCAAGGATTAATTCGTTCTTAATAGTTATTTATTTAATCAGTGAATAGTAGCATACTCTAGATCGGAATCGTGGGGAAGTACTGCTTGATCATTTCTACCAACTCCAAGCCCTTATTATGATTCGTTTTATGCGAAGTTTTATGCAAAAATAATTTTTTTGATACCTTACATTATTTCCATTACTTATCCTTTGCATACTTTAGTGTTCCTAACTGCCCACTTTTTTTGATTGATCCCCAGTATAGTAAGTATAGTAATAAATACAGTTGACCTTTTGCATCCGCTTCAAGATATGACGACTAAGAAAATAATCTCAATCTTGGGGTAAACAACTTAAACTTATGTTTACTTCAAATTTCTTCTTGTACCTAGGAAATGAGATTTTTCTTGTTTTACTGCAAATTGAGGAGCAGTTTTGTTTCACTCATATAACTATCTGGTTTAACTCATCAAACTGAAATATTTAATAAAAAAGATGAAGATATTTATTCAAGACATTCAATTTCTTTATCTTCACTTACTTTATAAAGTCTAAAGTTAAAAAAAAAGAAGATTTTTTTCTTTTTTTTTCTCTTCTTTTCTTTCATATTCATATTTACATATTGAATTAGATTCCTATTTTATTGTATTTAAATCCATTTCTTTTATCTTTTATAGAAAAGATAAAAGAAAAGTTTATATTCCAACGAATCACACGTAGAGATATTGCTAACACACATATAGTTAATGGTATTTCATAACTAATCGATTGAGCTGCAGCTCGTAGACCGCCTGAAAAAGAATATTTATTATTTGATCCATATCCTGACATAAGAAGACCAATGGGGACAATACTTGAAAAAGCAATCCATAAAAAAACACCTATACTGAGATCAGCTAAAACAAGGTGATCTCCAAAAGGAATTACTAAATAACTTAGTAGAATGGATATAAAACCTATAGAAGGTCCAACCCTAAATAAATGAATATTACCTCTAGATGGAAGAAGATTATCCTTGAAAAGTAGTTTGGTTCCATCCGCTAAAGCTTGAAGAATTCCGAATGGGCCAGCATATTCAGGTCCAATACGTTGTTGTATTGCTGCAGATATTTTTCTTTCTAACCACACAATGACTAATACCCCCATTGTGATTCCTAATACAAGGGTGAAAATGGGGACAAAAATCCATAAGAATCCATATCCTTCTTTTAAGGATTCTAATCTATAAAAAGAATTAAAAAATCAAAAGGAACAAGGATAATAATAAGAAACTCAAAGAAGAAATTCAAATTTAATTAACGAGTTTTTGGTTCCCGAATATCTAACTGCTCTATTAATTTCTTATAACGCATTTTATTTTTCTTTGACAAATAAGTCAATAATCGTTGACGTTTTCCCAGAATTATTCGTAGACCCCTTTGCGATAAAAAATCTCTTTTGTGCAATTGTAAATGTAAAGTAAGTCTTCGTATCTTATTGGTGAAATGGGATACTTGAAATTCAACAGACCCACTATTTTCTTCTTTTTCTTCTTGTGTAATAACTGAGATCAATGATTTTTTGACCATAAATTAAAGTTTCTATTTTTCTTTTCTGTGAATTTTACCGATCGGGAAAAATAATAATATTTCTTAGTCCAGTTATTTTTATCTAGTATACATCAAAATTGTATTTGATTCATATACTACTTTGTTTTTTATTTATGTGGTTTATGTTTTGTATATTTGATCCAAATATACAAAACATATATGTATTCAGCAACTAGAACAATTTATTTTTACTTAAAAGGATTCCGCTCTTCCTAGTGAAAATTGATACACTATGAAATTAGCATCATGTATTAGAATATTACACAGTGTGTATTTTTTGGCTTTCATCTACCGAATAAATTAATCCACTATAAATCTTTTTCATTTTTCATTGGAATTGAATTCATTCTGAATTGTGAATACATATGTATTCTTGACATACTAAAACGACTGCCATTATTGGTATCAAACCAATAGCGATTCATACAAGCTACATCTTCTAATCGATAATTGGGCCAAAGAAACAATTTGAATTTAATAAAATTTTTTCTATCTGTATTAATATGTTTGTTCTCATTGAAAAATTTCCCACATTTTCTTATTTTGTTTTCGTTGCAAAATCTTGGATTTCTATCCACAACATTAAAATTTGGCAAATTGAAACAAATTCGAATTCGAAATTCTCTACGACGTCTGGGAGATAGAATATTTTCAGTAATAAGTAAATTATAATGATTTTTGTCTCCACTCAAAAATATGTTGCTGTGTTGTGCAATATATCTTTTTTTTGTGTCTTTTGGATTTGTTTGGTGTTTCTTATTATCAACCAATGAAATATCCATAGTTTGATATATAATAGATTTTCCGTTCCTTCCTATAGATAGATGAATTGGTTCAATAATAAATATTCCCTTTCTTATCAATTCTGCAAGAACTAGGTCCTTTTGAATCAGCATTTCATCTAGATTTATTTCACCTCTTTGAATCGAAGATATAGCAATATCCTTTGGATTTATCAGTCTAAGTAGGAGACAATATATCCTGATATTTTTCATTATTTTCTTATTCAAGGGATCAGCCCATCTTAGTTGAAAAAGGAAATATTTTTTCAAAAAAAAATCCAGTTCCGTTTCATTCTTGCTCTTATATTGTTTTATATCCTTTTTTAGTTTGAATCTTGCGTAATCTTCTTCAACCTTGGCATTTCCTAATTCAAGATCTTTTTTTTTTTTATATGATTTCTTTGGATTTATGTTAATGTTTTTACTTGTTTCATTTATAGAAAAATGAAAAAGGAGTGATTTGATTGGGATGATCCAAGGTTGAATTTTATATACATTAAAAAGTAGCACAAATTCTGGGAAGAACCAAGTTCCTAGATTGGATATAGTATCATGATTTGATGCCGTATGATAGAACCTTTTTTGATTGCATGGGAATGAAAAAAAAAGATCTTTTTTTTTCATTTTTTTTAAATTATTAATTTCAGTCTGAGTATTTTTATGAATCTTGATGCCAATATGTGCATTAGCCCATATCTCAATATTCTTTATAAAACAAAGATGAAGAATTCTACAATCAAAATATTTTCTATCCAAACTATTTGTATTTCTATCAATAAGATATTCTTTTTCTATATAATCATTACTCGGTATACTTACTAATACATAAAAGAATTCAGGTTTCAATGTATTGAAATGATATGGAATTTCTTGGTCCCCGTTTCTTTCTAATGTTGATTCAGAAGTGTATAAATTAGGGAGACTTATGTATTTATAAGATAAAAGATCATATCTGTAATGTTTTTTCCATTTGTTTTTTTGACTCATAAGTGAATTTACTGCATAGTCCTTTGAATAAATGAATTGATATTTTTTATATAAATCCAATTGGTTTGATTCCTTGTTTTTAATCAGACAATGTTTATTTATTCTATTTCGGTATTCTTTAGGTACTAATCGAGACCTTTTTTTTTGAGATAAATCGTATTGATAAGAAACTTTTAACCAATTTTTCCATTCGTTCATTACATATGTATGAATTTTTTTATGTCTTGATTTAGAATTAAAGATTCCGTGGATCATAAAAGAGTTTTTAAAATTATCCTTAAAAAAAGGATAGCTCCCTTGATATTGAAGTACAGGTCTCAATTGAGACTTATTAAGTAATTGATTTTGTGATATTTTGTAAAAAACATATGCTTGGGACAGGGAAGATAAGTTCCAATAAGTATTGGAATTTTGATAGCTATTCTTAGTATTCTCAGTATTTGAAAACAATTTTTTTATAGTCAAAATAAAATTCATTGTATTTTGATTTGTTTCATCAATTCCTTCTTGTTCTTTATTTATTTCATTATTGTAAATGGGTTTATTAAAGATATCTTTTGTTGATTCAAAGAAAAGTTGTTTATTTATCTTAGAAATGGTAATGGTACATAGCAAAATATCTATGTATATTTTTTCAATGAATGCTTTAATAAAGCAGTGTGATTTACGGATTAATCGGATATTCTTCTTTTTTAATGTTTTCCAAAAATGTTTCTGTGATCCCGATCTTTTATTATCATAAATTAGAACTATTTCTTTTTTTTTCTTGTCTTTTGCGGTTCGTTCAATTTGATTCTTGATTTTGATTGTTTTATCAGAAAGATCTTTAATTCTTCTTTCTATTAGTGAATAATTAAACCAATCCATTGTTCGATTTAGAACAAACGATTCTCGAAGAATCTTATTATTTCTTTTGAAATCTTTTTTGTTTTCATTCGATTCATATACTTTTTTTATCCTCAATTCAAATAAGAAATTTGGATTTACTTTCTCCAGTTTTTTCATTATTAGGTTGATAACTCGAACTATTTTTATGACTCCTTTCGTTTTTTCTTTTATAACTTTTAAAAAGGATTTTATTTCTTTATTGAAAAATTTTAGAACTTGTAAAAATCTTTTTTTTTCCTTTTTTTTTATTTTTTGGAGTTCTTTATAAATAGGTTCAAAAAAAAAAGGTCGTTTCCGGGGAAAACCAAAGGGAAGTTCCGCTTCCATTCCCCAGACTGTTAAAAAACAAAAATTTGTTTTTCTCTCTTTCTTTTTCATTATATCTTTAGAATGAGATCGTGCCTTAGATTTTCTCCAAGGTTTTATACAGAAAGGATATAGAATCTTTATCTGAATACCGTTTATTAACCAATCTTGGGGAAATTCTGTTTCTGATAATTGAACACCATTATAGGTACATTTAATATGCATTTCTCTATTCCATTCCTTAAAATCCTCGTCCCACTCGGGAATTTGGAATAATAACATACGGAAAATATTTTTGACTATTATTAATGAAGGCAATATGATGTATTTTCTAATAAAAGATTGGGTTACTAACATCAAACCTCTTATTACTTGAGTAAATATAAAGGTATCCCAAGCTTCTGATATTTCTATCTGTTCATTTTTATAGTTTTTTTCCTCTTTATCTTTTTCTTCTTTTGTATCTTCATTTTCAAAATAGGAAATTGTGAATTCTGATTCTTGTTTTCTGTCCATCCAATTCCTAAAAATTAAATTCTTTATTTTGTTTATATCAAAAGAGGAAAAAAAAGAAGTTTTGTCTAGACGATCCAAAAAAAGCGGGGAATGTACATTTACTTGAAATAGGTCCCAAATAACTGTTTTACGTCTTTTAGCGCGCATGGATCCTTTGATTAGATTGCGACGAAAATCCGATTGTTGTGAGTAACGTATCAAAGTAACTTCTCCCTCTTCCGTTTGATCATCATTTTTATCATTTTTACTAATACTAGAACTATCATAAATACTAGAAATAGAATTGGTATTCTGATCATTATCGTTATCATTATAAATTATTATACGTTTGGATCTTCTTGAATGAATCTGATAATATTCTTCCTCTAATTCTTCTTCATTTTCTTCTTCCTCTTCTCCCAAATTCTCGGTTAATTTGTATGACCATCGAGAAACCTTTTTACTAATTTCTTCTAGTCTAATCCCAATATATCTCTTTTTCATTTTTTTTTTTTCTTTTTTATATGTTGTAATTACATCAAATACAAATTGCAAATCTTTTTCTTGACTTTCTGAATCAATTCCTTTTTCTACGGAATCATTAAGAAGTAGATAATGAATCTTATTTATAAAAAAAGATTCTACTAAATCTTCTTTATCTTTATAAGTATCCATGATTGCACGTGAATCTAATTTTTTTCTCGTTCCTCGATATGGTCCGTTGAAAAAAGGATCATATTTCTTTGGAAAACATTTTTTTTTTTTTTCATCATCACATAATATGGTTCTTTTTTCAAGCATATCCAGACTAGGGGATCTCTCATTTTTTTCTATAATTTGGATTCGTCTTCTCAATTCATTGTTCAAATTGCACTTTTTTTTTTCATTAGTATAAATCCAAGAATTATAAAGATCTTCGTCATAAAGTTTCTCTATTATGTACAAAGAGATTTTTCGTTCTACCATTTCCGAAAAAGTTGATAAACTGGGCGGATATGTAAAGGAAATTATTTGTTTACCATCACTTTTACATGTAAAAAAAAAAAGTTGTGACATTTCATTGCGTAAAGCATTTTCTAATTTATCAT